ACAAGATCTTGAAGGCTGGCTATTCGTGACCGCAGGGCGATCAGCAGTCGGACCCTCCTTTCCGTTTGGAATACAGGAGGATTCCTATGGGATTTACGGGATGACAAGGGTTTTTTGTGAGCAAGTGACACATTCGGGATTACTTAATATGGTGTTTACAGAGAGCAAGGATCGCAGCTCTCTTGAGGGCTTGGTTGCCGCCGCGGGATTCCCGAGCTTCTTGTCCTGAGAGCAACTGACATCAGCAGGTGGTCCGTTTGTGCGTAGGTGGGGTTGGGGGTGTAGTCTTATTATAGGGGTATCTTCAATAAGAACGAGGGATAAAAACCTCTCTCTTCTCTTCAAAAATTCCCTATTCAGGAAAGACGGCAGTGGTGGTGTCTTCTCTAAAGCGAGTTCAGTCACCGAGCTTGGATGGACAAAAGTAGCTGCTATCGAGTAGGCGGTTCGTACGTTCTTTCTCTCACCCTCACCGGAACTACTTGCTTATCTCGTACATGATAGGGCTATCCCTTAGGGCTATGGTAGGGGGCAAGGGCATATAGCTATTTATTTTATATTAGATGAACGACCTCCGTATTGTATTTTCGTTCGGCAGACAAAACTTTGGACAATTCATCCTTTATCCCACATTCCATTCGCAGCTGCTATTCCGACATCTGATTATAGCACCAGCTCTTGTCTTCATAGAATAGAATAAGGCATTAGACATGGGCAAGAGCCCTTCTAGCAGCAATCCTTGATTGAAGTGAAGGAAGAAAGCCAAAAGCTCTAGTCCCATCTCTTTCTGTTATGGAATTGGATAGTGACTCATATGAAATAGCAGCGGATTCAATAGCATCGGCGAGAGAGAGAATTCCTATTGAGTTAGCGGGAATAGGATATTCTAGAAAGGAATACATCATTCTCGAAAAGGTCGAAGGAAGCTCCAAGCAAGAGATATTATTCACTAAAAGCAGCTACCGGGTGAGAATAAACAACTACCATTTAAGCTGACAGCTACACGGATTCACCACTACTTATGACTTCTTACTCCTGCTCCTAGACAAACTAAGAAGCAAGGAAAGAAGTAGCTCAAGGATAATGCGCGAGTCACTCGTAAGTTAGTTAATAAGGCACGCTAGGAGGTGAGCTAGCAGAACCAGGGGAAAGGAATGCGTCACTTGTTGATTAGCAAGAATCTCTGACGGCTAGCTTCCCTTGTATCTTCTCCCATGCATCAACCATGAATCACTACTCTCTAATGCTCTCTTCACTCCTTTAAGTCACTGACATTTCCTGTTCTTAGCTCGGATTAGCAGGCTTGAATCATTCAATCATATAATCATGCCTCCAGAGTGACTTAATTTCACATTCTGAATATTGGATTACCTGTTAGCTACAACTCACATCTGCTGTTAGCTTCTTTAAGTCTTCCCTTCTCTTTAAGTCCGATTGCAGGATGAATCCTAATAAAGCCAGAAAATATGCTGGCACAATACGGATGAAAAGCCAGTCCGCCTTATCCATCCTAATAATCAGGGGAATGAAGCATCTCATCTATCTTACTTCTTGATTAAGCAGCCCTTTCTTTATAGAATCAAGTTTCACTCAGCTGTTACCATTAATCGAATAATCTTGTTCGAGAGGTGAGCTACTAATAATGACGGCTCGATGAAATTGAGTTGCCTTCTCAATCCTAATAAATGACGGGATGAGTTAAAGCACTATCAGACTGAATACCTTTTATTATGAGTCTTCCATGAACTCAATACCAACTCTACTTATCCTTATCTGGGTATGCCTTCGGCTTCCTCAGGGGCTACTACTTCCTGGGAAACCTTTGGCTAGGATCCTAGCAGCAACTTCGTCAACACCGTCTCAGTATGTGTTAGAAAAAGGAAAGGAAGCGGGGAAGAGTTTAGCAGCAGGAAACTAGGGGGGTGGCAGTGGAGGCTCGGGTTGGACGTCCTTCGATCTAGGCGTATTAGCGGAGGATAGTAATGCAAATGGCGAAGAGGTCAACCAGCCAAACCTCCAAAACGCCCCCGCTAATCCAGTGGAGGCTGACCTTCAAGAACCGGATATGGATTCTGTGAAAGATGTCATCAGGAACAGACTTCTTATACACCGACTAGGGCATAAGAATTCTACGGTTGACGATTCGGAAATAGACGCCATTATCAATCTGAAGAACGAGATTATTGATAGAATGGTCGAATTAGACCACACGCCCTTATGGAATACCCATCGAAAAAGGCTCATCCGAGACTTCATACAACCGCCCCAGGGCGGGGAGTATAGAATTCCTATTTTAGAAGCGAAATTGGGGTCTTTATTTGGAGAAAATCCCGCTAGCTCCTTAATCTATAAACAACTTATTAGATTGCGGGACTCATTCCATATAGATGCACTGTTTCGTGGTCCTAGAGGGAACTGAAAGTGCGTATGTGGTTGGTCTGTTCCGATTCTTCCTTCTATCTTGGTCTTTCATTGAGAAAGACCTCTGACGCGGTGAAGGGGCAAGAGAGGAAGAGAGAGAGATCTCTCGTTAGGTCTGGGGTCTTGTCGGTCCGGAGGGAGGGGGAGGATGTTAAACAAAAGCGGCTCAAAAGAATGGAAGTACTAAGTGAGATTGAGAGCAGCCGCGAAATCGTCCTAGAGAATCAGAATATAAAGGCCGCGCACTACTTGATGGTCAGCGTCAACGATTGGGAACGGGGGCAAAGGCACTTCCCAAACCCCGACTAGAGGAGTTTCTCGTTTGACCCTTCATTCTTACTTCGACTACTTAGGACTTGATCGGTGCCTTCCAAGATTAGAGCTCTATGAGGACCTTTGGGTGGAGCTTCTTAGATAAAGAGTGCCAGCCGGGCGGCACTAGAGATGTGGAATCACGTCTTGCGCCATATGTACTGAGGAGATCATCACTCGGGAGACATGGTAACAAGCCCGGCAACCAGTTCCTTCCAATAGGTCAACCTATCCAGTCCAGAGAAAAGGTTGGCATACCAATCAGGGTTCCATCCTTCCAGTGAAGAAGGACTTGCGATAGAAGATTGGAGCGGCTTGAGTCTATACTATATAATATACGCGTACGCGATTTTAGTAGCTTTTTGAATATATATTATCCTTGGATGCGGAAGTCACCTTTCTCTTTCCCATTGGGTAGTCACTCTAAACAAGATTCTCTTCTTTCTTTTTTAGTTTAGTGACAGTTCATCAAAAGAATTGTCCAAGATTGCTAGATCGAGCACGCGACGCGCATAGTCTTAAGTCCAAGAGCGGGTTGTATCCTCTTCAACATTTCTACTACTTCTTTGCCTCCCTCTTCTCTTTTCAGAGATCTCCTTGTTCTCTTCCCAGATTTTCCTCCATACCTTCGCCGCCTTCTTCATCATCTTGTTCCATCCTTCAGTGATAGACGCAATTATACTACTCTATTCCTACGAAACGAGCCAATAGAGAGTGGGGGAAGGGACGGATTTGAGACTACCGACGTCTCTAGCGCTGTTGAGCTAGGGTTTGTTCTTATTGTTTTGTGAACATTAACTGAACCATTACCTGATTCAGCTAGAGAAGGAATTCCCTGTGTTAGGGGAACTGTAACTGGGGTAGCCTTTCCTATTGATGAGATCAAGCCAAAAACAAGCAACCCAAAGGGCAAGAGTCACCCGGTATGTAGCACGACCGTTAGAGCTTTGACTGCCTTTCCTGAGTGTAGTTCTCTATGGGATAAATCTTCCCGCAGGGGATAAACAATCAACATCTTACTAGCAGCTCCGTTGTTTCCAGCCTAAGGTCTATAATAGCCTATAGCAGTTGTGGTTGTAGCTCAATCAGTGAATCTTCGTTCATCCCCCTTTCACTCGGCTGTCTGTCTCCGTTAGCGCTGTGGCAATCGGTGTCGTGTCAAGCACCTTCCTGTAGTGTTGGAAGCTGCTGATATAGAATAAGTGCTGGGCATATATAACCAAAGATCGGAGTAACCGCCTCCCGCTAAAGCAATTGTAGAAGCTCCATCTCCAATTAATGTAGCAGCTTATAACATCCCCCTCGGGGGACTGAACTACCAGAATTCCTTACAACTCGTGCCCCATAGCCTTTCTCTTTGGCTAGAATAGCTCTCAACATCTTTCCCATCTCTCCTTCGCTCTTTATGGCAACTAGTGAAATGTAAGCTAGATTGCCCCTTGGCTTTGGGTTGGGATACGTTGAATCCGTTCTGCTGAGTTCTATTTGAACTACTCCTTGCCCCTGCCCTTTCCTCTTTCTATCCGGCTAGAGAGTTGGATAGATGGCTTTATCCTTTCCCGGGTTCCGGTTCTAGGGTTCGAGAGAGAATTCTTACTAGTTTAGTTGGAAGGGAAGAAGGTAATCCAATCAGTAGAATGCTGCTTTCTATCGGTTGTTCACATTCAAGCATGAGTTAGTTCAGAGTCGGCAAGGGGAATCAGAGAAAGGGCAGTTTAGTCAACAATCATGACCATGGGAACATTTGTTCGCTTTATAGGCACCCCCGGATCCACTAGTCATCGCCTTTGAGCTGGGAAAAGCATTTACCTGGAGTCGGCTATTCCTGATTCAGCAAAGGAAAGAAGCCTTGATCCCAAGACTAGCTGCGTCTTTTTCGACTAGTGAGTTGTTGCCTAGCCTTGGTCACTGAACTCGGTCACTGAAAGACCTTTCGAGTCGAACTATAGTGGATAAAATAGCTGCTTATTCTTCTTAAACGGATCCATCTTCTTTCGCTCCTAAATCAAGAAAAAAGCTTTTGTCGGCTCTGAGGCTGAGGAAAGCCGCTGACCAAAACCTAGCGTTCGCACCCCTTTCGAAGCGGAATAAAGGGAAAAGTGAGTTGCAAGTCGAGAAAGAGAGAGAGAACTGCCTAAAAGGAGAAGTCAAAAAATGAGTCCTCGTAAAGCCTAAGGTAAGGAAGGCAGTTCACCAGGTAAGGCCTCCCATCCGCTAGTTCGGTCGTTAGGTCGAGAAGAAAGGGATTCCTTTGAAAGAAAGGGAACGAGTGGAGTATGTATACGAAGCGAAAAGGGAAGGAGGGGGTAAGGTAAAGTTGAGATAGGATCGTAAACCGCCACCCTTCCGCATCCGGTTGAGCCGATTGATCGAATGGCCTCATCAACAATAAGGTGGACTTCAATTGACGCGATAAGGTGTTAGAAGCACCCTGACGGGCCAGGGTATGCCGATGGTTGGAGGGCTACTTAACATCATTCTCTAATAAATCAGCCCCATGAGATCATCCCGTTGCACCCCTCACGCAACGTTAGAGGGCTGGGTCCCCTCCCAAGTCAAGTTCTAAGGTAAGCGCTGTGCTAAGTTTATAAGTCCGTCTATGTCGATTCAGTTGCAGTTATTCGCCTTTCTTGCGAGCCAGAAGTTTTAGTTGTTTTCCTTTCATTCACCCTCTCCCTGTCATTAGCTATCCTAAGCCTTTCTTTCGTCCTGCCATTCTTTCTGCTAGCTATCTAGTGGGAGAAAAAAGAGAAGCCCATACTGTTGGAGTGCTAGGCTAAGCCCTTTCCCTAAAGAGTACTTTCGTATGCATAACCTGTTCTTTCCTATGGCTAAGCCGTGGAATCCTATGGACGTGGAAGACTATAGATAAGCAGTGGAAGTTAGATCAGTTGCTTAGGAAGGTGCCTATAGAAGTTCCCTGCCATGCATTTCCTGGACTCTGATAGCCCTGCATATGATTCTATGGCGGTCCAGGGGGAGTTCCCTGCAGCCTATATATAAAGCTATATAGTTTCAATGGCAGTTGCCTTCGGTGCATTTTCAGTAAAAAGAAGAAAAAAATCCCTAGCCAGCTTATCTAATCTCCCAGACTTTATCGAGCCAGTTCGAGGGGTTGTAGTTCCACCCATCCTAACTAAGCTCTTCAATTGCTAATGCCGTACTTGGGGTTGGGGTTTTAGAAGGAGTGGAAATTCTAGATTGAGTTCTCTTTGCTCTTCTGTCTCTCGCCCTTCCAGTCCATCGATTGTTAGTTCTCTTGAGACTTCTGTTACATCCCTTAAGTCAGTCTTAAGGGTAGATAGCGCTATAGGCTAACGATAAGATTCAAGGGCCTTCTATTTAGTCGATGCTTGTTTTTCCTTTGATGGAGAAGTAGTAGTTGCTTCTCTCTTCAAGTTCAAGCGAGTTGTTGGAGTGCTTTTGTAAGAAGCCCCTCGGCGTGCTATAAAATTGAATTTGAGTGATAGGCCAATGCTAAGTGTTCCATGTCGTTGGATAGTCGGTTCGAGGGCAAGGAAGGAAGTTATCATTTTTAAGCCTGCGAGCTAGTAATTCCTCTCCTCGATAAAATGGGCATACCTTTTGATTTCCTTCGCTTCGTAAAGTAAACGACAATGGAAAGAGTGAAAAAAAGAGTGGAAGTTGCCCCTCCTAGGGTTCCAATTTTAGTTTGAGGTTACATTGGAGTCTCTTACTAGTCCATTTCTAATCCCTTTTAGCCAGTTTCCTTCTATCCCATTGAAGCAGTTGTACCAATTGCAACAGTCTTAAGGCCATTAGTTGGAGTGCTAAGTGCTGCTTTGGCAGTCGAGTTTTTTCTTACATCCAGTGCTACATCTAGAGGTCCAGTCCCCTAGGTCATTTGATATCTCTAGTCTGAGTTCCGTTCAACAAGCCAGTTCTGTTAGATCGCTTACAGTCCCCGTAGTGTCCAGTAGCTGTCTCTTTTTCTTACCTTAACCTTAGGCAAGCGAAAGACATAGGCTTGAAATAAAAGTTAATATATCTCCATCCGGTGGGAGTTGCTATCCATATAGTTCCATGGCAGTTCTACTTGCAGCCATTGAGAGTTCTCTTGCATCCGCTTTCAATCCAGCAGAGTAAGGGGCAAAAGGATCTGACGCAAGTTGGAGGATCGACAGAAAGCTAGGGTTTTTCGTGCTTCTCCCTTATTATCCTTTTCTAAGGAACTAAGGAGTTAACGATATCTCGCTTAAGGAGATATCTAGCCAAGCGATTCACCTGATCCAGACACGCCAATAGGCGGGTTTGAAGATAGTAAGTAAGAGTAGTTTCTCATCAAAAGGATAAGTAAGTTCGCAATCCAGTGATAAAGTGAAAAAAGGTGCTTTTTTCTGCGCATATTCCCTGGTGAGGATATGCATATAATATTTTAGGTATTAGAGTGCATCAAGATTATAGGTTACAGTTTCTAATCTATAGGATTGATTCTGGCTTCTGTAGGACTACTAACTAGACTATGCTTTCTCTCCGGGCCTTTGCTAAAAACGTTGGAAGGAAATCTGTGCGAAGGCTTTCTGTGGGTAAGGCAAAGGTAGATGTAATATTGCGATATGTGTCTTACCTTGGTAATTCCTTTATTTACCTAGTGGGTCTAACTTTATGTCTAAGGAAGAGGAGAATCGCCCTAAAGAGCCTGCCTAGTCCTTCTCGAATCCTGAGAGTTCTGTTCCATTTCGTAAGCGAGTGTTCAGTGTGAAGTACTTCCATTCGCCCCTCCTCCAATTGCGGACTCCTTGTCAGAAGAGTTATCAAGCGCAAGGGAAAAGACTAGCAAGCCAATTACAGTCTTAAGGGTTGGTGTTCGAATTCTCTTCTCATTGGATCCAGTTGGAATTGTAGTTCTCTTTGCTGTTGTGCCAAGCGAGGGAGTTCTTTGATAACTCTACCAAGAATTAGGGTGCAGGCAAGTTTACTCGCTTCTCCTCGAATTGCATAAGAAAGATGGTTCTGGAGATAAATCCTACCCGCAAGCATTTGCTTATAGAATGGTGGAGGGAGGAAGAGGTAGCAATACATTCCGCCTGATGCTTGATCACTGCATTCGTGATATATCAAATGAGCTCTCCGATCTATGATGAATAGTTCCTGTAGATAGGATCATATTTCTTTCTAGTCCTAAGCATTTTAATTGGACCTTTCTCCTTGACTTAAGTTTTGGAATATTTTCATCCGGGATTGGAACGACCTATGTTGTAACGGAGGAGAGAAGGTGAACCAGCTTCCTTTGGTCGCCTCTCCCGTCTGGTCGAGTAGCTTTCGCTCCTTCCTACTTATAATATAAGCGGTGGCCTATTGGGAGCTTTTTAGTCATAGTGGGAGCTTTCGGAAATCACTTTGCAGGTCAAGATCATAGGAAGAGGGAAGAACAAGGGAGAAGATCTTTTTTAAAAGAAGACGATTCCAAAAGAAACTCAAAACGGAGAATAGGATGCCTTAAAGGTAAATAAGAAAGATCCTAAATAAAAAAGAAAGAAAATAGCTGCCTAGCCCGCGGGAAACAGAAGGTTAGGAAGGGGGAAAGGATATTTACCAAGACTACTGAAAGAGCACAGATTCGGCTTGGGAGTTCTCACTCGGGCTACTAATCTCCTCTTCTCCTACTCATAAGAACCAGAACAGGCACTCGTAATCGTCCCTAACCTCTGTCTCTAACCTATTCCTTTTCCTCTGTCCTTTTACCCTTTGAACAGCAAGCCGGAACTGGATTACATTTCAATAGAGAAAGCTATCAATGGTCACATTGAGACGGGAACAGATGGGAAGTTCGCCCTCCAGTTCTATTCCTTTGGATGAGACGGCGGTGAGCAATCGATAGAGAGCAAGGGATGCTAGCGCTCTTCTACTCATCTTCCTTGCTTCAGTTGGTTCAGGAAGCTTTGGCATCGAGACGCATTACGATAGCTATAGCTAGGCCGGGTGGGATTCTCTCTCTATCTAATGGTTATGAATAAAGTGATGAATCAAGTGGATCCTTTGCCCCTTACCTCAGTAGCTGGGAAGGCAGGCCCTTAGCTTCAACTAGTTCAGTTTGAGTCTTTCTCAGGAGTAGTTGCATTGCAAGTAGGCAGAAAATAAGTAGTGCGTTAGCTTATCTGTTCATTTTCAAACAACCCTTGTTTGTGCTCCTTTATCTTTCTAAGCCGCTCTCGCTAGCAGGGAATCTAGTTCAGCAAGGTCCATAGGGTGAGCTCGCTTGAAGCTGGGGCGCGTCTGGTGGTATCGTATATAAGATCACACGGCTGCTTTTAGGAGCGATCTGTTCATCCAACTCGAAATATCGTAAGTAAGAGAAGAAGAAGAATCTGACGCCCAAAATTCCCATGTCTTTCTTGGTTGGACCAACCGGCGAAATCAGTCTTCCTGAATTGGAAGAGCAAGAACAAGTCTCTCCATTTTTTTGGGGGAGCAGAGCAGTCAAAGAATGAAACAGATCAAATGATTGTTCTAGAATGGCTATTTCTCACAATTGCTCCTTGTGATGCAGCGGAACCACGGCAATTAGGATCTCAAGACGCAGCAACACCTATGATGCAAGGAATAATAGACTTACATCACGATATCTTTTTCTTCCTCATTCTTATTTTGGTTTTCGTCTCACGGATCTTGGTTCGCGCTTTATGGCATTTCCAAAAAGAAAAAAATCCAATCCCGCAAAGGATTGTTCATGGAACTACTATCGAGATTCTTCGGACCATATTTCCTAGTATCATCCCGATGTTCATTGCTATACCATCATTTGCTCTCTTATACTCAATGGACGAGGTAGTAGTAAATCCAGCCATTACTATCAAAGCTATTGGACATCAATGGTATCGGAGTGCGCCTCTTCACGAGGGTGATTTAAGTGCAACGAAATGCCTTAAGAATATGGTTCGCGAAGCATCTGGCTTACCGGTAATCTCCCATTCCCGCCGTCGAGAGACTTAAATAACTATAGCATGCCAGAAACGGGGAGTTGAGATGGTTAGACCTATACCCCGAAATGCTCCCAGCATAGAAGCCTATGGTTCCATCTTGTTGTTGCTGGAGGTACACATCCCTCTTCTCGGTGTGGAGCGATATACGAGAAATAGATGCTCAGCCTGAAATGTCCGATAACGGCGCTGAAGTAGTGAATCTATCGGCACCATAGCTGTGGCATACAACTTTGGACCTAACGGCCGGCCCAGTAACCTTTCGGAATGGGGGATCCCCGTTGGCAACAACCACGGTAGTAGTTGCGGAACTACTGGGCCGGGAGAGGATCTTGTTCCTGCTCCTCTTTCTTCGCTTCGGGGACGGAGGTCCTACGGTAGGTAACAGCAGGTACAAGCAACTTGACCGAAGGGGACCAGCGCTTCTACTCTTCCACCGAGGAGCCGTTCGCAGCGAGAAGCAAGGGATGTCGTGAACGGTGGGAGGTCACAGAGAATTTACCTATTCATAGAGTGATCCTATGATCGATACAGGATATAGACTCTCTCTTTCTTTATTCGATTCTTTTTCTGAAAAAAAAAGAAGGGTGACTCAACTTCTCAGCTAGAGTTGGGGGTGGGACTTGTTGGCATAATGCAAGCTGGAACGTGGGAATTCGAGGTCTCATGAACTACTACTAAAAACCTACTTTTTTTTTCTTTTTGGACAAACGATATCAGGTCAGGTCTATGGATGGATCCAGATCTACGGGCCGGCCGGCCCCGGCCGATGAGCATAGGGAATCTATACTCGAGCGTTCAACTGGGCCCCTGACAGGATAGGTGAGGAATCACTCTTGATCTTTTTTATTGGGGCCTACAACTTCTCCGAGCCGACTAGCATCCCTTTCCACTGCGCATTTATCGAACAAAGAAGACGACTATAGGATCGAATTCGCTTTCCATGGTGAACTGGTCGTCCCATACCTTCTGCCTGTCTCATATGTGTGGAACCAGGTCTTTTTCGGTTCCAGCCCCCCCCTCGAATACATAGGGTAGGTAGGACTGGGTGAGAAAGGGTTCCCTGTTGCCAATAAACTTTCCCCGGCCTTCGATTCCCCTTACTCATAAAGGGTCTTACGGTCGGTACTAACTAAAGAAAAAGAGTCTTCTTTCTAAGAGTAGGCGTGGAGAGCTTTTTGCGGGGAAACTTGCAAGTACAGTTTGGGGGGAGACGGGCGTCGACCCAACCTTATGAGTATTCGGACTATAACAGTTCCGATGAACAGTCACTCACTTTTGACAGTTATACGATTCCAGAAGATGATCTAGAATTGGGTCAATTACGTTTATTAGAAGTGGACAATCGAGTGGTTGTACCAGCCAAAAGTCATCTACGTATTATTGTAACATCTGCTGATGTACTTCATAGTTGGGCTGTACCTTCCTCAGGTGTAAAATGTGATGCTGTACCTGGTCGTTTAAATCAAACCTCTATTTCGGTACAACGAGAAGGAGTTTACTATGGTCAGTGCAGTGAGATTTGTGGAACTAATCATGCCTTTATGCGTGCGCCCGGAAAGATAGGCCGACTGCTGAGCCCACTCTGGCTCAGCCGCACCACCCAGGGTGCGAGCCACCCGAGAAGCAAGCTATTACAGCGAGCGGCTGGAGCAGTATGGAGCCGAGGAGCAAGGCAGTAGATAAGATAGAAGAAGGGGTCAGGCTCCCGGTGGAGCAGAGGATACGGTTAGGATAACGAACTTGAAACGCGGAGCCCGAGCGTCCGGCGAGCGAGTGGTTAGTGGCCAATAGCGCCCTAGTTGATGGCATTCCTCTCTGCGGCTGGCACTCGAGGAACCACGGGGCACTCCATACAGAGCAAACAAGTCTTAGGGATGAGACGCCCGCGCAAGGACCTCAATTCTCATTAGGAGGTCGAACCAAGGACCTATGGAAGTCGGGGCTAGCCCGTCCCCATGGGCAACGCAACAGTGTCCTGAGGGAGGAGTTTAGAGGCCTTATAGTAGCACGGACTTCTTTTTCTTTCTAGGTCATGCGAAGGGGGCCAGTCCAAGATCGTACTGTTCCTCTACAAAGACAACAGACGCTCTCAACGGCTAGGCGCCACTCTCTTTCTGAGTTATTCCAGCTTCTTCATGATTTCGTGCCGCGGTGAACAAACAAAACAAAAAAGAGGGCCATCTCCGCGGAAGGAGAAGGACCTGCAACGGCAGAGACTACTGACCCTATTCTTGTTCCTAGCCGTCTTTTACGAGTCCGGAAAGCCTCCTCAGAGGGATCCTCAAAATAGAATAGAGAAGGGCGGGCAGGGCTCCCGCAAGAGCCTCCCCCCTCTTCCCGGTCAAGATAGATGGGAAGGAGCCCTATCAAGGCCATAACCAGTCTCTTTATTTATGTACGTACACCTTTGTTTCAGGGTGGGGCCGCCCTTCCTCCTGCTAATCCGGCCATTTCCGAACCTGTCTTTCTCATCCCATTCAATGGAGGACTTTTAAATTCTTGCGATTCCCAGCCCCCTTAGCTTATTATTTTATATATATCTATATATATTATTTATAAAGGGTTCCAAACCTTAGCTCGGCTAAATAGGCTCAATGATCTCTTTCTTCGCTTCGATAGGCCGGTACGGCGCTCCGCGTGGTTATATTCATACATGTTCCGACTCGCCGGTCATTATGGATCTAGTGGCATGGCGGGGCAAAAGAAAAGGGGGGGGGGGAGCAACTACGAAGCTTCGTAGACTCGACAAGTCGCTCCGCTTATAGAATATAATGAAGCAAGCTTAAACTCCTAGTAGCGAAGGAAAGGGGCATTCGGGAAGCG